CATATTCTTTTTTTAGTTAGATTTCGTTTTTTAGTATCTTAGAAAAATGGAAATTTTTTTGAAGTTCGTTGATGAATAAGTTCTATATCTATTTAATAAATAATCCATAAAATAAACTTCCCTTTTTGTCCACTACTCTATTCGAATTCTACGTAATAAATAAAAAAAAGTTCTGATACATCTGGAAAACTGACACCACGACTAGGAATTTTTGACGAACAGGATCAAAAAGAATCAATCATTACTCTTTCAACACAAGAAAAAGAATTTTCTACACCCTTTATCTTGTGTCGAAAGAGTAAGAAGACGAATAATCCCCCCTAGACTTATTTGTTTTGTTCCTCAGATTTATAGTTTGTTTTTCCTTATGCTAATATCTATTATCTATCCCAATTTGATTCTATTTAAAATAGAATCAAATGCCTTAGTTTTATGACTTAGGACGTTGAAATCTAGCAATCATACCAAAGTAAATAAAAGGTTTTTCACAATTTTATTTTTTTTATCATACATAATCGACAACAATAATTGGGTTCTTTTTACGAACTTGATGTCAATAAATCTGCGAGTCTAGAAATTCATTTCGGCCAGTTGAACCTTCTCAAATTGTTTCTTTTTAAGAACCAAAAAGATTTGTGCCAAAATAACAGATCCCAAGAAGAATAAAAGACCTTGGACACGTGATGGATCTTGAAGTACTATTTCGGCATCTCCCTGACCAAATCCACCAATATTAGGATTACTGGTTAATGGTTGATCCACTTTGATGGATTCACCCTCTGAAACAAGAAGTTCTGGTCCTGGAGGGATAATATCAACCACTTGACGTCCATCCGACGGATCGGTTATGGATATTTCATATCCCCCTTTTTCTTTTCGTATGATTTTACTTACTATACCCGCCCCTGTCGCATTATAAATCGTATTATTACTCTTGCTTCCGTCGGGATAAATCTGCCCCCTTCCTCTATTACCGCCTACGTATATAGGATATTTTAAGAAGTAAGCCTCTTTGTTAGTAGCGGGGTCAGGAGAAAGAATAGGAAAGGTGATTTCACTATATTTCTGACCGGGGACAGGCCCTATCACAAGAATATTTTTTTTATTAGGGCGGTAGTTCTGAAAAGACAAATTTCCTATCTTTTCCTTCATATTGGGAGAAATCCGATCGGCAGGAGCTAACTCAAACCCCTCCGGTAAAATAAGAACAGCCCCCACATTCAAACCCCCCTTCTTACCATTAGCAAGAACTTGTTTCACTTGCTTATCATAAGGAATTCGAACAACTGCCTCAAATACAGTATCGGGAAGTACCGCTTGTGGAACCTCAATATCCACGGGCTTATTAGCTAAATGGCAATTTGCACATACAATACGTCCAGTCGCTTCTCGTGGATTTTCATAACCCTGCTGCGCAAAAATGGGATATGCACTTGAAATTGACGTACGGGTTATGATATATATCATAAGCGATACCGAAATAGATCGAGTAATCTGTTCCTTTATCCAAGAAAAAGTATTTCGAGTTTGCATGGTCTAATCGTTGATCCGAAAATTTCTACAATAAATTGGGTAGGTTACTAGTATAGGTCACTATCCACGATTCTGCTATTTACTGGAATCATTTTACTGGAATACTCTGGGATGAAAACCCCCGGATAGAAAGTTTTTTGGATTATATTAATATTGATTGATCATTTCTCAATCATTCATTGAATGATAAATAACTACAAGTGATGGTGATACACGATTTAAATAACGGAAAATCCAATATTTAAAAAGCGTATCCAGAATTACTGGAAAAGTCGAAACAAGACCAGATATAATTTGATCATTATGAATAAATCCAAAATCTTTGTAGACAGAACCAATCATTAGTTCCCACCCGTGGGGTGAATGAAATCCGATACATAAATCCGTTATTAAAAGAATCAAAAAAGCTTTTATTGTATCACTTAAATTATATAGGAATTCCTGAGCCCAAGAGTTAAGAATAACCAGTTCTTCATTCCCTAAAATGGAATAGCCGCTTAGAATAACAAAACATATTATATTTGTCGATAAGTGCAAAATCATATGGATACGATCCTCGTTGTGTATCTTGATTAATTGGATCGTTTCTTTTTGGATTCCTATAGGAAGCTTTTGTAGATGTGTCTCCGAATATTCCTTTAAAATTTCGTCCAAGAAGAGGATTTCCTCTAATTCTAGGAACTTTTCTAGAATACTTTTTTCTTGAATATCATTCCAAAAAATTTCGGATTGACTAGCGTTCGACCAATTAGTCACCCAAGATTCCACACTTTTAGTAAACGAGAGAGAAATCCACCAGGGCAAAAATACTATAGATGCAAGATACAAAAGAGGAGTCAATGCTTTCTTTTTTGCCATTTTTCATCTGTGAATTGTTAATTAACCCCACCGACTCTCTGTGTTCTAATATTTTTTTCACACATGAGTTCTAGACAAGGTATTAAATCGATTTATTTGTTATTTTTTTCAACATCTAGAGAAAGTACAGAAATAGACTAAGACTCTACTTCGAATTCGAATGGAGAAATAATAAACAATCTTGAGATATCTTAATTCATCAAATCCCCAAGAAGTGTCTCCTTTCGACGAATGACTGAAAGAAGTACTTTAATGAATGAATATTATTGAAATTTTGAGCCGAAAGAACTCTTTTTCTATAAAAAGAGTAACTATTTTGAAAAAATGGCAAGATTACTCATAGCCAAGAATAGAATAATTAAGAGAAAGATATTGTGATGATCAAAAATAAAGGGGTGTCCAAACAAAACATAAGCCAGTTCTCATTATTAAGAAAACCCCATTATTAGTTCGTAAGGAACACAAAGTAAAGGTGAATTGGCAAAAAGAATTGACAAGATATGATTTTTCTGCATTTTATGATTTCTCTTCACATAAAGTATCAGTTACAACAAATTTGGAATTTCAAACGAAATTTCTTTTGAAATCGATATGAGATGAATTGATTCTAGTCGTTCCATTTCTGACTCGGTATAATTGAGTTGTATGGATTTAGATACGCCTAACAAAAAAATTGTTTTCTAGTTGTTCCATATACGCCGGGTTTAGCTCGACTGAATGCTCAGGTGAAACTCCAGTTAAGTTATAGAAAAATACAAGAATGCTTTTTTCTCTCCTGCTGAAATGAAAAAGCATTCGTTCTTCAGCCAACTCCTTTTCTCAAAGGACCTCGATTGGTACGCGCAAGAAATAAGCCAATTCGGCAGCTTTTTGTTCCATTTCTCGTGGAGTCAAATTCGCATCAGTACGGGTCAACGGAATAGCCCCCCGGCCTCTAATGTCCATATAAAGGATACGGCGAGCAGAAATACCCTCTTTGGCTTCGATTCTAACGGATTGAATATCTTTTATAAGGAATCGGAGGAATATGCGACGGTTTTTTCCAGGAAATCCCCAACGAAAAATACAAACTATTCCTTCCTTTTTATCGAATCGATCATAACCGCTACCTACATTCCAGGAAATTGTGCACCACAAATAGGAACTAATAAAGAGACCCGCGATCCCGTAGAAGGACATCACGATCCCTTGTGGAAAAAAAAGGATTTCTTGAGACGGAAAAAAAGATATCAAATTTCTACCAAGATAACTAGAAGTTCCAACCAATAAGAATCCTAATGAACCTAAAAAAACGATAAGGGCCCAGAAAAAATTACTTAATTTTCGAGATCCCGTTATAGGTTCTATCCATATGTGTTCTGATCGCCAACTCATACTTGATCTAATTTCATTTTATTGGAATTGGGGGAATGCCCCAGATTTTCCTTTTTTGGTTCCAAAGGAACTCTCATCAACTAGCACTAGTTTGATGTGAACTAGTACTAGTTTGAGGTGAACCTTTAGTAAGGAGTAATTCATCAAATTGATTCGATCTAAAATAATAATAACATACCCTTCATATGATCCCAATATATATTGTATACATATAGATCCACCAACTTTACACGTTTAGTCATCTAGTGATGCTGATCTATTTGAAACTAGTTAGAATTCATTCATTTACCTATAGATCATTTTCTGCAGGCATAAGACTTTTGTTTCGGCGTAAATCACATGTTATACCATATTTCATTTCCCAAAATAAATATCTGTGTTAGGCTACAAGTCTAAGTTTCAAAAAAGGGCTGAGATTAGGTCCCCTCAGATCTAAACAATCTTGTTTTTTTGAACATGAAGAAATAAAGAAGCCATTGCGATTGCCGGAAATACTAGGCCTACTAAGGGCACCAAAATAGAAGGAAAATTTAAAGTTGTCATAAAATGGAGTACCTCGGTTGACTATTTGTACCTGTTATTTTTTTGTTGAATATTTATAATTCATAATAATTATGAATTTGTAGTAGTTATTATCAACTAATGCAATAATACTAATGAATTTCATTTGAAAATTCTTAGTAAATATAACTAATAGTGGATATATAGAATAAGTTCAAGGAATGTAGAACTAAATAAATGGACTTATTCGTCTTTGTATATGAAAGAAAAGAGACCTATGACAAGCAACTTTAGTCTTTTTTGTCTTTTTTTTGTGTCTTGTCTTCTAATTTAATAAAGAAAGAATTTCTTACAAATTTCTGAAAGGTGGAAATTCATGCTTTATTATACTATTTTATATCTTTTATTACTGAATTTCCCGAAAGAGGCAACTCACCCTTTCTATCTTGTTCAATTGCTAGATTAATTAGTAATGGGGAAGCTGGTAAAAAAAAACGAGTTATCCACAATTTTTGATTCTTTCTACAATGGTTACCCAAGAAAACTACACTCGTATTTACTTTGATTTTGATAAACTAATTACTTGTTTCCTACAAATCAAATAATGGAACTTAGTGCACCCTACTTGATTGAATTCAAAGGAAAGAAGGCGTGAAGCTTAAATAATTCACTAAGAACTATTTTTAAAAGATTACGCGGTACAATTAGGTCGAATAAGCCCTTCTGGAATAAAT